AAAATAAACAACCGGAACTACCAACAACGGAAGAACTAGCAACAGCGGGAGAAACCCTTTCTAACCTCAGCTTCACCCCCTTCCTCGGGATTCTTTCTTTGATGATATGCCCTAAGCCCCTTTCAGAAGACCGAAGTCATTGGTGCTTTGCATAAGGGGTAAGAGCGCCATAAAGACTATTGGTACCTATCATAGACTTGACTCATTTTATGGGCTTGAATTCCTTTCCCCGAGTTAGAGGGGTTTTCTGAAGGTCTTCCTCAAGGGCCACTTGGTTCTCAAAAAGACTGTTACCCCCGGCCAGAGTAGAAGTAGGCAAACGGATGTTTCTGGGGGGAACTACGGGAGACGGAGACAGGTGGTTAGGCGATATTCTAACTTATGGCTCATCGCAATTCCATTTCTTAAAGTGCAAGTCCAGTTTTCTCTTTTTATGAAAGTGAAAGTCAGGTTAGCCCCTTCTTTAAATTCCAAAGATGCTCTCAAATTGCTGTTAAAGATTATTTTACCCTAAGGCTTCTCGCGGTCAGGCAAGCGTGGCAGAGCGTAGCATGTATCCAGCCATCCGAACTACTTACTGAAGGGCAAGCACCAACGAATTACTCACTTCATTCACAGCGCGGGGGAGAGACAGAGAGGGGTCAGTAATAACTCACAGCCGGGGTAAAAAGGTCCTACTTCCTTACTCACTCAAGTCATTGCTTTGACCGAACCATAGGCCGAAAAGAAAACATTTTTTAGATACTTGTTACAGGCCTGACCAAGAGCGCAAAAGAGCTTTATTTATAATTAGAGTAAGGGCACGCCATTTGCAATGCGGCAGAGTGAACGGCCTTGATGCGGCTGGTGTCCCTTTCCGTCTTCAGCCCCAAGCGCTTGGCTTTCCCCTCGGATATGAAGTTGTGGGTTGCTCCTGTATCAACAAGAGCCCTATGCCCGCTCCTCCCCCTATTGATCAAGCACGAAAACCTCGTTCAACCAAAAGGAGTGCGTTCTACCCGGCTATCTGAGCCAGCAACTAACGGGCGAGCGACGGGAAGAAAGCATAGCTCCTTCTTGTTGTGCTCGATCCCCAAAGCATTGAAAAAAGGATAAGGGGCGAGTTAGACGAGCCTAGTGAGAAATCTCAGAGTTTATCCAGTTGGGGCATAGAAAGAAGACCTGAACTCGGGTAGTTGCCTTCCCTTCCTAGTCATTCTTTTGTTGCTAAACCGACTAAAAGAGTTGATAAGCAACGGACTAAGTCAAAAGAGCAAGAAAGACTAGTCCTTCTTAGCTCCTTAGGCTATATACTTGCTTCCTAGGACCGGTATTAGCAGAGGTGAGTTAGTGGCTATCCTCGCTCTAATGAATAAGCGGGAGAGGTGGGAGTAGAGACAGTGGATCGAATTGACCTAGCATTATCCTACCGACCCATAGGCCCATACCTTTCTCGACCGAAGCCATAAGTAGTAGTTTAACGCTTGATCGAAGCGGCAGTTACCAGATCAGCACAAGACGCATAAAAGACTTTATCTTTTCTATTTATAAAAATCTCTTGTCGTAGGTAGTCGCTTGCTACCGCTCTTCCTGTGCGATCCCGCCTGTAAACTATATCATTTGACGAGTCCAATACATTAGTCGTCGCTATGTCCGCCTCATGGAGCACCCTTAGTATCCGGGGAAGAAGATGAGAGTTGATAGATAAGAAAGAGGGCTCAGATAATTTATCCTTGTGATGCAGCAGAAGCTTCGCTTTCCACCTCCTACCCTTTCACTCTTCTTGAATCGAGGAGTTAAAGCTCAACTAGGGAAGCCGTTGAAACCCGATCATTCGAAGCAGCACAGTCAAAGAGACAGACCGAGTGCTCTATCTATAACTAGGGATAAGCTGACGACCGTATTCGGGATACCTTCACCTGGACCAAACCCAGACACTGGGCGTTGACCAGAACGGAGTCCTATTCCCATACTAAAGATAGCAGTCATATTGGATACCCAATAATCAGACCTTCAAAGATCAACTATGATAAGTCAGTAATTTATTAGTAAGTCAGTTTGTAAGTCAAAGCCCATTGCTCCCCACTAAGGTTAGGTATAAGGCGGCGGATCCTTAGTGGATACGTCGACGGATACATTCGTTTAGTGCGGCTGTAGTATCAGAGTCCGGGGCTTGACAGACACATGTCCGCAATAGCTAAAAACTAACGTGAGAGGGTGCAGAATGTTTATCGAAATCCTCCTAAGCTTTCACAGTTTTAGGAAAGGCCAGGCCAGCGGTCTCGCTATTCCTGATGATCAGGTTAGGCAAGCGAATCACGCCTGCTGTGTCAAACCTTCATTGAATGGGAATGAAAATTCGACGGCATCTAACTACCTAAACCTAAGGCGAATACGTGAACAGAGACCTCTCTCTGCTGCTGTAGCTACTCAAATTGTCTGCTTCAGCTAACCACACGGCGTTCAGTCGCCCAAACACACGAACATACTATACAAAGAAGGAGAGGCAAGCGCTGAGTCTTCAATTAGATTACCCCTCTGATTCGTCACCCGCTGAGCTAACGTCGATATGTAAGTGTTAGAAAGAGTAAGTTAAGTAAAGAAAGATGTCAGTTAATAAATCAGGGGACCCAGCCTCACTAAGGTTAACGGATTGTCTACCATTCGCTCTGCTTCGGAAAGCCCTGTGGAGGCCTACAAAGAAAGGCACAACGCTTATGTTGCATGCAATATCTTGGAATCTGCTTCGATATAAGTCGGATGAATAGTTTTTTAGATTAAAAAAGAATAAAATAGCAGCGAGACTAAATGGTTTTAAGTCGAATAAAGGGCCTAGGAGTCATAAGCAAAAGCAAGATAGAAGCCTTAAAAATCCACACATATATAAGTATAAGCTCTACTAAATCTAGATAACTATAATTCCAAGGGACCTGAAGCCCGTAGATGGCCGAAACAGAGCTTCGGAGGGGCTATGCTGCTTACTGTAACTGTCAAATTTTATTCCCTTCTCCCTTTGCCGGAGCAGGACACACATAAAAAAGAGAAATGGAAAAAAAAAGACCTCCTACACGCACGGGAACCAGAACAAAAGAAGGAGATAGGGTCCACCTGCACGCCCGAAAGGAACCAAGACCAGAAGACGCGGCATCGAGACCTGAAGGCAACCGAGGAACCACACGCGAGTTACTAGTACCCCGACAGCTGCCTCCTGATCAAACCGGGAAAGCTGGAACCGTGCTATCTTTAACCTCAGCTCTCTCTCTCTTGTTTTGGTTTCGTGCCCTTTAGGCATCTCTTAAGGGATGACCAGTATCTTTCTCTTTCTGGTTTTGACATCTTGTCCTATTAGATTTATGCTCTCTCATCTGTCTTAGTAGAGACCCTATCTTTACCGACACTCCTCCCCTAACTAAACCAAGAGCTTCTTTTTATTTACTAACTTGACTTTTCAACTCGAAGTAGCAGATTTTACCTTTCCTGCTTAGTGGAGCGAATTCTTAACTCAACGACTTACGGGCACACATCGCATGGATACCCCTCTTTTCTTGAGCCGGAGTAGGGGGCTTTTGCGGCATCTAGTTCAGTATCAGATAGAGTAGATAGTTGACTCCCTCGGTAAAGAAGGTTGACTTCTCTGTCACTTCTGTAACTTCTCTTTAGCTTCTTAATTGAATTGGTTAGAAAGTCTTTCCTTTACCAGACATTGGCTAGAAGAGAGGGATTAGTCTCCCTTCAACACTGACTTCTTAGTCGAGTGATTCTCTTTCTCCTTAGCTTCGGTTTTTTAAGAAGGAAGCTAAGTCCTTACTACGATTTCCGGTCCTAACAGCATATTCGCCGACGTCTTCTCGGGAAGCATTGAAATCCTTATTAAAGTCATTCCCATGTGCCTACCTTTTCTACCAAGATTCTTAGTAACTATCAACTGACTATATGAGCGAAATAGTCAGTCAGAGATAGCCTGCTTCGTCCCTTTTGCTAATTTCATACCTCCCTCAGATGGCTACCAAAAGAAAGTCTCTCGGCGTAGGGAGAGGAAAGGTTGCCAGTCCTCTCAATCAGCTTCAACCGGCCAGTCACCTCTTATGTTTAGAAGAGCAATCGATCTGCGCATAAAAGGGCGTTGCCTTCTTTCCTAGGAAATTCAATCACATCGGATCAGTGAGCTAAAGTCAGTCCCTCAACAGCTAAAGTACCTGTCACCCTCCGTGATTCAAGCCTGTCACCAAGCCTTAAGTCAAAAGCTCAGGTTTCAAGCCAGGGCACCAAGTGAATCAAAGCAAGAGCTTACTCAGAGCTCAAACTCTATTTAAATCAAAGTCAAGCGAAACAAAGCAAGCCAGCCAAAGAGGGATAGGCATGATCATTCTATTCTAAAGGTATAGATCCTGAACTAAAGACTTCAAGCTAGAAGTTCTCTATGTGAACATAGGATCCTATATAAACAACCGTAAATGCTAGACTAACTGCTCTAGAGGCAACCTACTGGAGAAAGCCAGAGGAGGGAAGTTACTCGGTTCATAAGATTAGGGAATAAACGAAGGAAAGCTTAACTCGCTCGAACTTGAAGAGAGAAGCAACTACTACTTCTCCATCAAAGGAAAAACAAGCATCGACTAAATAGAAGGCCCTTGAATCTTATCGTTAGCCTATAGCGCTATCTACCCTTCAGACTGACTTAAGGGATGTAACAGAAGTCTCAAGAGAACTAACAATCGATGGACTGGAAGGGCGAGAGACAGAAGAGCAAAGAGAACTCAATCTAGAATTTCCACTCCTTCTAAAACCCCAACCCCAAGTACGGCATTAGCAATTGAAGAGCTTAGTTAGGATGGGTGGAACTACAACCCCTCGAACTGGCTCGAGAAAGTATGGGAGATTATATAAGCTGGCTAGGGATTTTTTTCTTCTTTTTACTGAAAATGCACCGAAGGCAACTGCCATTGAAACTATATAGCTTTATATATAGGCTGCAGGGTAGATGTACTTTTGTAAGAAGCCCCTCCTGTTGGCGTGCTATAAAATTGAATTTGAGTGATAGGCCAATGCTAAGTGTTCCATGTCGTTGGATAGTCGGTTCGAGGGCAAGGAAGGAAGTTATCATTTTTAAGCCTGCGAGCTAGTAATTCCTCTCCTCGATAAAATGGGCATACCTTTTGATTTCCTTCGCTTCGTAAAGTAAACGACAATGGAAAGAGTGAAAAAAAGAGTGGAAGTTGCCCCTCCTAGGGTTCCAATTTTAGTTTGAGGTTACATTGGAGTCTCTTACTAGTCCATTTCTAATCCCTTTTAGCCAGTTTCCTTCTATCCCATTGAAGCAGTTGTACCAATTGCAACAGTCTTAAGGCCATTAGTTGGAGTGCTAAGTGCTGCTTTGGCAGTCGAGTTTTTTCTTACATCCAGTGCTACATCTAGAGGTCCAGTCCCCTAGGTCATTTGATATCTCTAGTCTGAGTTCCGTTCAACAAGCCAGTTCTGTTAGATCGCTTACAGTCCCCGTAGTGTCCAGTAGCTGTCTCTTTTTCTTACCTTAACCTTAGGCAAGCGAAAGACATAGGCTTGAAATAAAAGTGAATATATCTCCATCCGGTGGGAGTTGCTATCCATATAGTTCCATGGCAGTTCTACTTGCAGCCATTGAGAGTTCTCTTGCATCCGCTTTCAATCCAGCAGAGTAAGGGGCAAAAGGATCTGACGCAAGTTGGAGGATCGACAGAAAGCTAGGGTTTTTCGTGCTTCTCCCTTATTATCCTTTTCTAAGGAACTAAGGAGTTAACGATATCTCGCTTAAGGAGATATCTAGCCAAGCGATTCACCTGATCCAGACACGCCAATAGGCGGGTTTGAAGATAGTAAGTAAGAGTAGTTTCTCATCAAAAGGATAAGTAAGTTCGCAATCCAGTGATAAAGTGAAAAAAGGTGCTTTTTTCTGCGCATATTCCCTAGTGAGGATATGCATATAATATTTTAGGTATTAGAGTGCATCAAGATTATAGGTTACAGTTTATAATCTATAGGATTGATTCTGGCTTCTGTAGGACTACTAACTAGACTATGCTTTCTCTCCGGGCCTTTGCTAAAAACGTTGGAAGGAAATCTGTGCGAAGGCTTTCTGTGGGTAAGGCAAAGGTAGATGTAATATTGCGATATGTGTCTTACCTTGGTAATTCCTTTATTTACCTAGTGGGTCTAACTTTATGTCTAAGGAAGAGGAGAATCGCCCTAAAGAGCCTGCCTAGTCCTTCTCGAATCCTGAGAGTTCTGTTCCATTTCGTAAGCGAGTGTTCAGTGTGAAGTACTTCCATTCGCCCCTCCTCCAATTGCGGACTCCTTGTCAGAAGAGTTATCAAGCGCAAGGGAAAAGACTAGCAAGCCAATTACAGTCTTAAGGGTTGGTGTTCGAATTCTCTTCTCATTGGATCCAGTTGGAATTGTAGTTCTCTTTGCTGTTGTGCCAAGCGAGGGAGTTCTTTGATAACTCTACCAAGAATTAGGGTGCAGGCAAGTTTACTCGCTTCTCCTCGAATTGCATAAGAAAGATGGTTCTGGAGATAAATCCTACCCGCAAGCATTTGCTTATAGAATGGTGGAGGGAGGAAGAGGTAGCAATACATTCCGCCTGATGCTTGATCACTGCATTCGTGATATATCAAATGAGCTCTCCGATCTATGATGAATAGTTCCTGTAGATAGGATCATCTTTCTTTCTAGTCCTAAGCATTTGAATTGGACCTTTCTCCTTGACTTAAGTTTTGGAATATTTTCATCCGGGATTGGAACGACCTATGTTGTAACGGAGGAGAGAAGGTGAACCAGCTTCCTTTGGTCGCCTCTCCCGTCTGGTCGAGTAGCTTTCGCTCCTTCCTACTTATAATATAAGCGGTGGCCTATTGGGAGCTTTTTAGTCATAGTGGGAGCTTTCGGAAATCACTTTGCAGGTCAAGATCATAGGAAGAGGGAAGAACAAGGGAGAAGATCTTTTTTAAAAGAAGACGCAAAAGAAACTCAAAACGGAGAATAGGATGCCTTAAAGGTAAATAAGAAAGATCATAAATAAAAAAGAAAGAAAATAGCTGCCTAGCCCGCGGGAAACAGAAGGTTAGGACGGGGGAAAGGATATTTACCAAGACTACTGAAAGAGCACAGATTCGGCTTGGGAGTTCTCACTCGGGCTACTAATCTCCTCTTCTCCTACTCATAAGAACCAGAACAGGCACTCGTAATCGTCCCTAACCTCTGTCTCTAACCTATTCCTTTTCCTCTGTCCTTTTACCCTTTGAACAGCAAGCCGGAACTGGATTACATTTCAATAGAGAAAGCTATCAATGGTCACATTGAGACGGGAACAGATGGGAAGTTCGCCCTCCAGTTCTATTCCTTTGGATGAGACGGCGGTGAGCAATCGATAGAGAGCAAGGGATGCTAGCGCTCTTCTACTCATATTCCTTGCTTCAGTTGGTTCAGGAAGCTTTGGCATCGAGACGCATTACGATAGCTATAGCTAGGCCGGGTGGGATTCTCTCTCTATCTAATGGTTATGAATAAAGTGATGAATCAAGTGGATCCTTTGCCCCTTACCTCAGTAGCTGGGAAGGCAGGCCCTTAGCTTCAACTAGTTCAGTTTGAGTCTTTCTCAGGAGTAGTTGCATTGCAAGTAGGCAGAAAATAAGTAGTGCGTTAGCTTATCTGTTCATTTTCAAACAACCCTTTTTTGTGCTCCTTTATCTTTCTAAGCCGCTCTCGCTAGCAGGGAATCTAGTTCAGCAAGGTCCATAGGGTGAGCTCGCTTGAAGCTGGGGGTGGTCTCGTATATAAGATCACACGGCTGCTTTTAGGAGCGATCTGTTCATCCAACTCGAAATATCGTAAGTAAGAGAAGAAGAAGAATCTGACGCCCAAAATTCCCATGTCTTTCTTGGTTGGACCAACCGGCGAAATCAGTCTTCCTGAATTGGAAGAGCAAGAACAAGTCTCTCCATTTTTTTGGGGGAGCAGAGCAGTCAAAGAATGAAAAAGATCAAATGATTGTTCTAGAATGGCTATTTCTCACAATTGCTCCTTGTGATGCAGCGGAACCATGGCAATTAGGATCTCAAGACGCAGCAACACCTATGATGCAAGGAATAATAGACTTACATCACGATATCTTTTTCTTCCTCATTCTTATTTTGGTTTTCGTCTCACGGATCTTGGTTCGCGCTTTATGGCATTTCCAAAAAGAAAAAAATCCAATCCCGCAAAGGATTGTTCATGGAACTACTATCGAGATTCTTCGGACCATATTTCCTAGTATCATCCCGATGTTCATTGCTATACCATCATTTGCTCTCTTATACTCAATGGACGAGGTAGTAGTAAATCCAGCCATTACTATCAAAGCTATTGGACATCAATGGTATCGGAGTGCGCCTCTTCACGAGGGTGATTTAAGTGCAACGAAATGCCTTAAGAATATGGTTCGCGAAGCATCTGGCTTACCGGTAATCTCCCATTCCCGCCGTCGAGAGACTTAAATAACTATAGCATGCCAGAAACGGGGAGTTGAGATGGTTAGACCTATACCCCGAAATGCTCCCAGCATAGAAGCCTATGGTTCCATCTTGTTGTTGCTGGAGGTACACATCCCTCTTCTCGGTGTGGAGCGATATACGAGAAATAGATGCTCAGCCTGAAATGTCCGATAACGGCGCTGAAGTAGTGAATCTATCGGCACCATAGCTGTGGCATACAACTTTGGACCTAACGGCCGGCCCAGTAACCTTTCGGAATGGGGGATCCCCGTTGGCAACAACCACGGTAGTAGTTGCGGAACTACTGGGCCGGGAGAGGACAACCTCTTGTTCCTGCTCCTCTTTCTTCGCTTCGGGGACGGAGGTCCTACGGTAGGTAACAGCAGGTACAAGCAACTTGACCGAAGGGGACCAGCGCTTCTACTCTTCCACCGAGGAGCCGTTCGCAGCGAGAAGCAAGGGATGTCGTGAACGGTGGGAGGTCACAGAGAATTTACCTATTCATAGAGTGATCCTATGATCGATACAGGATATAGACTCTCTCTTTCTTTATTCGATTCTTTTTCTGAAAAAAAAGAAGGGTGACTCAACTTCTCAGCTAGAGTTGGGGGTGGGACTTGTTGGCATAATGCAAGCTGGAACGTGGGAATTCGAGGTCTCATGAACTACTACTAAAAACCTACTTTTTTTTATTTTTGGACAAACGATATCAGGTCAGGTCTATGGATGGATCCAGATCTACGGGCCGGCCGGCCCCGGCCGATGAGCATAGGGAATCTATACTCGAGCGTTCAACTGGGCCCCTGACAGGATAGGTGAGGAATCACTCTTGATCTTTTTTATTGGGGCCTACAACTTATCCGAGCCGACTAGCATCCCTTTCCACTGCGCATTTATCGAACAAAGAAGACGACTATAGGATCGAATTCGCTTTCCATGGTGAACTGGTCGTCCCATACCTTCTGCCTGTCTCATATGTGTGGAACCAGGTCTTTTTCGGTTCCAGCCCCCCCCTCGAATACATAGGGTAGGTAGGACTGGGTGAGAAAGGGTTCCCTGTTGCCAATAAACTTTCCCCGGCCTTCGATTCCCCTTACTCATAAAGGGTCTTACGGTCGGTACTAACTAAAGAAAAAGAGTCTTCTTTCTAAGAGTAGGCGTGGAGAGCTTTTTGCGGGGAAACTTGCAAGTACAGTTTGGGGGGAGACGGGCGTCGACCCAACCTTATGAGTATTCGGACTATAACAGTTCCGATGAACAGTCACTCACTTTTGACAGTTATACGATTCCAGAAGATGATCTAGAATTGGGTCAATTACGTTTATTAGAAGTGGACAATCGAGTGGTTGTACCAGCCAAAAGTCATCTACGTATTATTGTAACATCTGCTGATGTACTTCATAGTTGGGCTGTACCTTCCTCAGGTGTAAAATGTGATGCTGTACCTGGTCGTTTAAATCAAACCTCTATTTCGGTACAACGAGAAGGAGTTTACTATGGTCAGTGCAGTGAGATTTGTGGAACTAATCATGCCTTTATGCGTGCGCCCGGAAAGATAGGCCGACTGCTGAGCCCACTCTGGCTCAGCCGCACCACCCAGGGTGCGAGCCACCCGAGAAGCAAGCTATTACAGCGAGCGGCTGGAGCAGTATGGAGCCGAGGAGCAAGGCAGTAGATAAGATAGAAGAAGGGGTCAGGCTCCCGGTGGAGCAGAGGATACGGTTAGGATAACGAACTTGAAACGCGGAGCCCGAGCGTCCGGCGAGCGAGTGGTTAGTGGCCAATAGCGCCCTAGTTGATGGCATTCCTCTCTGCGGCTGGCACTCGAGGAACCACGGGGCACTCCATACAGAGCAAACAAGTCTTAGGGATGAGACGCCCGCGCAAGGACCTCAATTCTCATTAGGAGGTCGAACCAAGGACCTATGGAAGTCGGGGCTAGCCCGTCCCCATGGGCAACGCAACAGTGTCCTGAGGGAGGAGTTTAGAGGCCTTATAGTAGCACGGACTTCTTTTTCTTTCTAGGTCATGCGAAGGGGGCCAGTCCAAGATCGTACTGTTCCTCTACAAAGACAACAGACGAACGGCTAGGCGCCACTCTCTTTCTGAGTTCTTCCAGCTTCTTCATGATTTCGTGCCGCGGTGAACAAACAAAACAAAAAAGAGGGCCATCTCAGCGGAAGGAGAAAGACCTGCAACGGCAGAGACTACTGACCCTATTCTTGTTCCTAGCCGTCTTTTACGAGTCCGGAAAGCCTCCTCAGAGGGATCCTCAAAATAGAATAGAGAAGGGCGGGCAGGGCTTCCGCAAGAGCCTCCCCCCTCTTCCCGGTCAAGATAGATGGGAAGGAGCCCTATCAAGGCCATAACCAGTCTCTTTATTTATGTACGTACACCTTTGTTTCAGGGTAGGGCCGCCCTTCCTCCTGCTAATCCGGCCATTTCCGAACCTGTCTTTCTCATCCCATTCAATGGAGGACTTTTAAATTCTTGCGATTCCCAGCCCCCTTAGCTTATTATTTTATATATATCTATATATATTATTTATAAAGGGTTCCAAACCTTAGCTCGGCTAAATAGGCTCAATGATCTCTTTCTTCGCTTCGATAGGCCGGTACGGCGCTCCGCGTGGTTATATTCATACATGTTCCGACTCGCCGGTCATTATGGATCTAGTGGCATGGCGGGGCAAAAGAAAAGGGGGGGGAAGCAACTACGAAGCTTCGTAGACTCGACAAGTCGCTCCGCTTATAGAATATAATGAAGCAAGCTTAAACTCCTAGTAGCGAAGGAAAGGGGCATTCGGGAAGCGACTAGTCGCTTCTGGCGAAGCTTCTAGAAGGCCGACCACTACATAGAGAGATCCATATACCAGTCATGAGCGATAGCGAAGCCTAGAGAGGCGCAGGGCGGGATCCAAGAGCTTAGAAAGGGTCAGGAAAGGAGCAGAGAAGGGGTTGGATTTCACCTATGACCAGATCAGTGGGCAACCATAGTTTACTTTTTTCGTAGTGTTTTTAACGTTGTTGAAAGCTCATTACTTATTTAAGTAGGCCTCGCTTTTCGGAGCTGCTCCCAGCTCACACTATGGTGGAGGAGGTGCCGTGAAGATCTAGGAGTGTGAGCAGTACGAGCTGAAAGGCTCCCATACTGTTTGGAGGGCAGGGGGCATAGATGCCAAACAAACCTGACCCCTATCTATCGTCGTAGAAGCTGTTCCTAGGAAAGATTATGGTTCTCGGGTATCCAATCAATTAATCCCCCAAACCGGGGAAGCTTAAGCGGAAATGAAAGGGTAGGGTGAGGGAAAAGAAAAGGGGGGAAGCAACTCAATTGAAGGCTTCGCTCCCAGATCGCTTCGTGAGCTCATTTAGTAGACAGCGAGTGTGCGCCCCTTTAGAGAAGAGATAGGGGCGAGTACTACACGAGCTCGTAAGTAAAGTACGGAACGAGCCTTGTCTACGAAGCAGAGCGACCTCGTCTTGCTTGCTTCTGGCGAAGCTTCTAGCACTGGATAATAGGCATGGCAGGAATACGACTTTTTAGGTCGACCACTACACTACATAGAAGCGATAGCGAAGCCAAGCCGTATAAAGGCGAGCAGCCCTTATAGCAATAGCAAACGGCCTACTTATAGCCCTTCCAAATTTCCAGTAGTAAACTTCCCAGCGTACTATACTTATCTAATTATAGTTTCAAGCCGGACAGGAATAGGAATCTCGATTTCTTACTAAAGCTAGCGGCTTCACTTGGTGTGAAGTTTTCATAGCATGGGCATGGGGAAAAGGACTCTTTGCATGAGTAGGCTCTTTTCAAGAACAGGTTTTACATGAATCTCTGGAAGGGCTTTGAGAACTAATATTGGACCGGGAAGAAAAAAGGGAAAAAAGTAAAGTCGAAGCGCATATGGCACGAAAAGTAAATCCGATTTCGGTCAGACTTGAGATGAATCGTAGTTCAGATTCAAGTCGGTTCAGTGAGGGCGACCGCGAAAGTCACCGAAGGGGTCAGTCTTTTCCTTCACCCCAGATTCAAAAAAAAAGGCGGGGAAGGGCGTTGCAGATGTCCGGGACGGACACGACTTCTTCTAACGCTAGAAGACCACTGGAAGACACCCGGGACCAGAGCATGTCGTGAAAGAAGCACACTGGGCGGGCGTGCTTCGACCGTGTCTCCGGGGCACAGTTGAATGTAGATATCATGAACGCGAGGTGCAGGATACCAGGCCGAGAAAGCCGGGCAACCACTCCCCTATGTGCCAATCGCTAGTGCAGCCAGGGCCCCGGCGCCCAGCTCCGCTGGAGAGGCCTCGCCTGATCTGAGAAGTGCTAATTCGGTTCGGATAGACTTCATTCAAGAACGCCGCCGCCCCTGGAATCAATAAGAAAACAAGTGCTAAGTTTCAGATCAGTGAATAAACCGAAACGAAAGAAGAGACCTTTCTCGCTCGGCGCCTAAAGCGCACTATGCTCCGCTTCAACAAATGAGAGTTTTCGGTGGAACCGGTGAACCACGCGAGCCGGTTAAATGCGTGGGACAGAGGGCTCGTAGTACCTGCTACCGCAGCTATGCGGTGGAAGGGAAGGAGCCTAAATCGACCTTTTTTCTTTGAAAAAGAAAAAAAGCAGTACAAGGAGATTAGACTCTCGGATGAGACTAAGTAGCTACCGACCGTTCCGACGCGCCCTTGACCTATCTTGATTAAGACCGAAACCTATCTAATCGAAAGTGGGGTCTAGTTTAAGCTGTCAAACAAATGGCCTGGAAAGAATAACCACTAGTAGGGATATAGATGGAGTCTCGCTCAGTAAAGAGAGTTGTAGATTCGTAGAACAGGAGAAGAGCCTTGACTTTCTCTTATATTAGTCCAGCACGCTAGCTGCAATCTTTCTAAAGCAAGAAGGGAAGGGAGAAAGTTGACTTTGAGAAAGAAAGGCCTTCTCTTCTATTTCGATTCTAATCTTAGGAAAGGTGCGTTATCGCTTTGATTTCTCGTTAGCTAGGCTTCAATAAGTTTAGGCTTTACTAATAAGATAGAAAAGAAAGGGCTTTTTCATCAGGGTGCGAAGGTTTGGAACCTTATACAAACAAAGAGCGTTTTCTTTCAAATGACAACTGCCTCTTCCTGCTGCGAGGGCCTTGCACGAAACCAAACCGCCCCCCCCCCGCCCGCTCAAGTACCAGTTGCTTCGCAGGTAGGCCCACTTAGGTTAGAGGGGCATTGTCCCTCAGTCGGTAAATAGATCGAGGGGAGGGGGAGTGAGGCTATCGTACCAGATGGGCGATCATCTTCTTATGAAGGAGGGATATCAAGCTGATCTTTATGAAGCAGTGGTTTCAACTCGTTCGAATAAGAATCTGCAATTATCTCTGCTGTCAATTTATTATTCATTCAGGGCGCTCGGCCGGTGCTCCTTTCTCAAACCAGAACAACTCTGAACGTTAGGGAAGATAAGGGAGGATCACCTGAGCGAACTGACCGAAGGGACTTGACTTATCCGAACCGAACGATAGCGGCTTAAAGCTAAGAGCAGCGTCGCTGCTTGATCGGCGGGGAGGAGCATCTCAAAGTATGGGGCAAAGGATCAAAGGCTTTTACTTTGTCACCCGGGATCCACCACAGGTTGGGTTTGAGAGCCGTGTGATGGGTGACTATCCAGCACGGTTCGGAGAGCACTTTTAGTCTGCGCTGGTGAATGGAAGCCCCCCTATCAAGCAAGAAAGAAGCGGCTCTTCCCACGGCGGAGTCCGCATTGACTCTATTTATTATTATGGTAAATCAGTGTATCAAGATGTCAATCTTAGATCTTATTTCGGTTCGATACGTCCACCTACTAGACTCACCTTTGGCTTTCGTCTCGGTAGGTGTATTATTCTACATTTTCCCAAAAGAACATTCATTCATTTCTTTCTTCCCCGTCGACCACGACGACAGAAACGACGCGAAAAATCCAGACCCGGAAAGGGGAAGGGCCAGTGGTGGGCATTTGGTAAAGTCGGGCCGATCGGGTGTCTTCATTCAAATTCAAGCGACGGTACAGAAGAAGAACGAAACGAAGTGAGAGGCCGGGGGGCAGGGAAAAGAGTCGAGTCGATCAGGCTCGACGACCGGGAGAAGCAAAACGAAATCAGGATTTGGCCGAAAAAGAAGCAAGGCTATGGATACCATGACCGATCACCATCGATAAAGAAGAATCTTTCTAAATCACTTCGGGTCAGCGGGGCCTTCAAGCATCCGAAATACGCCGGGCTTGTAAATTACATAGCCCTCCTAAATGACGACTCCTTCAGAAAAACGAAGTTATTCAAGTTCTTTTTCTCAAAGAAGTCAAAGAAGTCCCCCTCCGACAGCCCGACGAGTCATCCACTTAAAAAGACCCTCCCTGCGGTGCGCCCTTCCTTGAATTATTCGGTCATGCAATACTTATTGAAGACAAAGAACCAAATGCATTTCGACCCCGTCGTAGTTCTCAATCATTTCGTGGAACCGGGCGTGGTTGAACCATCTACCATGGGGGGAGCTAATGCACAGGGAAGAAGCTTAGATAAGAGAATACGTTTCGCTTTTTTTGTCGAAAGCTCGACCAGCGAGAAAAAGTTTTTGGCCGAAGACAAAAAGTTGACCCACTTCATTCGCTGGTCGAATCATCCTCGCTTCGCGGGAACAACAAAAACCACCATCTCGCTCTTTCCTTTCTTCGGTGCTACCTTTTTCTTTCCAAGGGACGGGGTTGGGGTGTATAATAACCTTTTTTTTGAGTATGCCCGGGAACAACTCCTACGAAAATTCAGGAAAAAATGTTGGAACCTCATGGCTAAGGATAAGGTAATGGAATTGATAGATAAATTCATAGACCTAGGTGGGATAGGAGAATTGATAAAGGGAATAGAGATGATGATAGAGATCATACTGAGAAACAGAAGAATTCCGTACGGGTACAACTTTTATTTGAACGAAGTGAAAAAAATGCGATCTTTGTTGTCTAATAGAACAAAGACTAATACCTTAATTGAGTCGGTCAAGATCAAATCTGTTTATCAAAGTGCTTCTCCGATTGCTCAAGATATCTCTTTTCAACCGAGGAACAAAACAAGATCATTTCGCTCCATTTTTAGTCAAATAGTGAAGGATATTCGATTAGTAATGAAAAAAGGGGTGGAGGGGATCCGTATATGTTGTTCAGGTCGATCAAAAGGTGCAGAAATAGCTAGAACTGAATGCGAAAATTATGGAAAAACATCTAGTAATGTATTTAACCAGAAAATAGATTATGCTCCTGCGGAAGTATCTACTCGTTACGGAATCTCAGGTGTCAAAGTGTGGATTTCATATAGTCAAAAAGAAAGGGGACGTGCTATATCCGAAACGTACGAAATATAGTAAATATCGTAAAGGCAGATGTAGTAGGGGTTGCAAACCGGGCGGTACACGACTTGGTTTTGGAAGATATGGCACTAAAAGTTGTAGAGCTGGTCGTCTTTCATATCGAGCCATTGGACCACATCGATCTATCCTACCTAAACAGTAAGCCTTTTCTTTTTCGTTCTTCGAATGAGGCTAGTGGAGACTAATTCCTTCCGGCTAATGAAGAGACTACTCCAGTCTTCCCATTCATTCCCATCCTTCTTCTCCCTATTACCGGGAAACCTACAGAAGTCAGAATGGGAAGAGGAAAAGGAAATCCTACGGGTTGGATTGCTCGTGTGTCCACAGGACAAATCCCATTTGAAATGGATGGTGTGAGTTTGTCAAGGGCGCGTCGGAACGGTCGGTAGCTACTTAGTTAGTGGGGAAAAAGCGGGCCGGGATTCAAAAGAATTAGGCGAAGTGTTTGTTCCTGAACGACGGAAGTGGAAAGACACTAAGGGAGAGGGATATACTCCTTTCTTTTTGTAATCGCCGAAATTGTACGACGAACCTTCTTGTTCCAGGCGTACTGCCCTGATACGTGAAGGTTTAATTCTCCAGGCCCGGTTTATAAAGTGATAGTAGTCAGAATAAAGAAGAAAGATAAGAGCTAAGATTCAGGAAAGGAAGCTTTATGGGGGAAAGGATAAAAAGTATGTATCTGTCCATTCCTTCCTCCAACAGATGCGGGTGAATTAGCTGCCTTTATCTTATTCTTCGTTCGTCTAAATAGATAATGTCCTTCGCTTCATCTGCAGTTATCGGTGTAATAAAGCAAGGGGAGAGGAGCATATAAGTCAGATTGCTTCATTAATGTATAAGACTTAAGATCAAGCTAGGAGAAGCGCTTTCAGGCTCGTTCGCTTAGCAAATCTCTAATTAGTCTTCTCGGGTGTCGGCACAGTCCAAGAAGTAGTATTTTACCATTTTATAGCAACAAGAAGTAGCGATTCGCCTTCTTTCAATAGTAGTTCTCTCTCTCCTTCATCTGATCCTATCTCTTGGTTGGCCTGGTCTGGTTCTTTCTTGAATGTGGAATTTAGATCGTATCCAAGTGAAAGGTTATCCCAAGTGGATGCTAAGATAGCAAGCTTATAAGTTGAGTTAGCCCACAGGGATAGAAAGTTGGCTAGTCTCATGACCCAAATGGGGGGGCTGGTCGCTCCATTTTTTTCTCAAGAAAGACAGACTCACCAATAGCCAAACGCACAGTTTCCGGTCCTATTATTACTGACTTTCTCCTCGCCCGAAGGTCACTTCACTCTTTATAGCAAGGAGCCAAAGAGCTGACCTAAAAGCAGAAGCTGCCTTGATCTTCTACTTATTGAACGCCAAATGAGACTGATTCAAAAACTGCTATCCCACGACCAAGATTCTTCCCTTCCTCGTGCTAATCTAATCACATCTCTCTCTATTTCCGGCTTAGCCTACCGCTCCGTGGGCTTCTATCCCCCTGGTCGTATTCAAAGGATCTCTCAAGAGAAAAAAGATCTCTCCCGGCATCACAGCCTATTCTATTCTCTACTCTCTACCAGCTTCTGAAACAAGATCGGATTGGTCATGCTTCCTCTCCCGCTGGTCGAGCTTAATTCCATCCAGCCTCTCCTCGGCTCACTTCACTACCTTTAGAGAAAAGAGTTCCAGCAAAAGACGAAGAAGACTCTCGGATGGCACTCGATGTCCTAACTGTAACGGGATCTGATTCTTTATAATAGTGACCACCTCTTCTTCACATAAAATCATTCGTTCAGAGTCGACAACCTTACCAACCACCCAAGGGCTTATGGTCCGGAGAAAGAGTGAGGGGTTCAGAGCTTCCCCCTAACGAAATCCCAGTGGGAGTAGAAAAGGCCAAAGCGGGTTTCCCCTCAGAATATTCACCTGTAACAAGAGAAAGATCCCTGTCTATCACAGGGGTATCCGTATACTGTGACCCTACTTCCGAGTTAGAAGGGCCTTCACCCCGCGGGACCAAAGAAGAAGCTGACAACTCACCCTGACTGTTGAAGGCTAGAGGAGCATTGCTAACAGGATCCTCTAAACGATCAGAAATCCTCTCAGGCTCAGAGCGGACAGCAAGACTAATATTCAAAACCCTCGCTCTTATGAAGAGACAGGCAGATCGGAAACTCTGTTATCTAGAACATCTTTCCCCTTCCCCTTCTTCTGTACCTTAATCCAATCGCCCTCAGAGGTAGCCTTGCTACCACCCTCAGGTGGATTAGGGGTCACCTGCTTCTTAGACTTAGGACAGGCTGCCAAGGAGTGACCAAAGACCTTACAGGCATTTCTTTATAGTTCTATACGTGGGAGACCTTCCAGCAAGGGAGTCACATTCATGGACGAGGGACTGAAAGGAAGAGAAAGCTATAATACAGAATAGATTACCACTAGCAGCTAATCCAATAGGCACAATACCCGATCGTAGAAAAGATTTGCTTGCTTGGTCGGCTTCCCCGAAAAAAAACTTCCCTTCCATATAGATCGTCGTGGCATGAACTCATAATTTCTTCGCTTCGATTCCGCCCCGGTTTGAGCATCTCCCTAGCCTACCTACTTTCGAAGCTATCCTTTTGTCTCTCTATCCTTGCTAACGAGAACCTGTGAGACGGCTAGTATACAAGAGTATTCACCACTAAGATCTCAGGCACGGTTGTGCGAGATGCGTGAATCGCAATGCTAGTCGTAAGAGATCATTTCTAGTTTAGCAAGGAGAAGGAAGCAACCGCAGAGAGCTTCGTTTAAGGACAGGAACGAGCGTAGACAGAGGAGAGAGTTAGAGTGACTCGTGAAAGACAAGAGAAGAAGCAGTCAACGGTTACCAGTTCCGTTAGCCGATTAGCAAGCGGTACTCGAGGAACAGGCTTAGTCAGAGATTCAAAGAGTTGGGTTAGCGATCCTCCTTAACAGAGTCGGGAAAGGGATAGATAAACAGAGTCGGGGTCATAGTACTGAGCCGGTTTAGTTAGACCTTACCTTTCATTTCATCTTTGTCTTTTAGCTAATGGTAATAGTTTCAAAGATAGACGTGTCACATAATCACATAAATAAGGAAATAAAGTGAGTGAAGGAGTGACTATCGGGGATAGGCACGACTGAACAGACTCAAATGCATAAGTATACTTTAGGAGTTCCTATGGAAAGACAATAAGGCGTCAACAGTGCCGTCTAGCGCCTTTTAGGCTTAGTCACGTCTCCCCAGATAAGGAAGCAAAGCCATAGCACGAGAGAGAAGGCGTTCCTTCGCCGTTTTATTTCGAGGAAGCGCTCAAGTCGAGACTCTTATATGTCAATAGAGAAAGCAGATTCAGAAAGAAAGCGAGTCATTTTAGTCTGTAATCTTGTAAAAGAGGGTTTCAACTAGACTACGGGTTTTTATTCTAGTAGACATAACCCGAAAGCCGCGCAAACCAGATCACTCTATACTTTTTACACTTGCTCAATCTCTAAAGCTAATTCGGAAACTTTGGAATGGGAGTAAAGCCCGACGAACCCATCTCGATAGTAAGCATTGGGCGGGCGATAGGGAGGACGGTCTCTGGATTGATTTCTGCTGGCAAGGCATAAGAGCCGTTACCTATGGCCTGTGTGGTCTTCTGCGGAATTACCCAATGAATGTCTCCTAACGCCGCGACGGGGACCGGTAGAAGCAGACACAAATTGACTCACTACATGAACTGCATAAGCAATATCTGGACGAATAACAGTAATATATACCAGAACCTTATTACCTCCGTAGAAGTCACATTCTGGGGAGGCTCGGCTTCTACCCAGGGCAGAAGGTGGAGAAGCCTGGGCCGTAGCTACTATACTAGGATAAAAGTATGACCTCTTTCAGATCTGGGATAGATATTTCCGATGATATCCATGGCCCACCCTCGAAATGGCCAAGGCTTTATAATAGGGTATAACTCGGAAGCCGGCTTGTGCTGGATTCCTGCATACCTCTGGCAGGCATCGCAGCTCTTAGCATGTGCTATTCTGCAAGGACCGTAGGCCAGTAGTGGCCATGTCTCCGGATCTCTCGAATTTCCCTCAGCGCGCTCGATCTACCTATCTTTCTGAGTTTGATTGGTTTTCGCTCCAGCTGACCTTTCCATTGAATCACTGACAAAACCTACCTTTCAATTCTTCTTACCCTATGAGCTTTCAGCAAAGGACAGATTTCTTGGTCCATTGACATCGATCAACGAAATAGACCTCCTTCTTTCACTTTTGTCGTTGTCTTCCAATTCAAATAGCCCCATTAAGTGAGTGTTCCGCGAGAAAAGAGAGGCTGACATCTTTTCTTATCTATCTATTTTCGTAAATGAAGAAGATAAGTGAGAGCTTACTGACTGCATCTTCTAAGAAGGGCTTGGAAGAAGAAATAGAATCTCCTTTCTTTTTCGAGAAAAGGTCCCATCCTTCAATATCATGATTGGGTCGACCAGGCCAGATCATGAGTGAAATATCATGATCGGGTCGACTAGGCCAGATCATGAGTGAATAGAAAATCTAAAATGTACATAGCAGTTCCAGCTGAAATACTTGGAATAATTCTACCACTTCTACTAGGAGTAGCCTTTTTAGTGCTAGCTGAACGTAAAGTAATGGCTTTTGTGCAACGTCGAAAGGGTCCTGATGTAGTGGGATCGTTTGGATTGTTACAACCTCTAGCAGATGGTTTTAAATTGATTATAAAAGAACCTATTTCACCAAGTAGTGCAAATTTCTCCCTTTTTAGAATGGCTCCAGTGGCTACATTTATGTTAAGTCTGGTCGCTCGGGCCGTTGTACCTTTTGATTATGGTATGGTATTGTCAGATCCGAACATAGGGCTACTTTATTTGTTTGCCATATCTTCGCTAGGTGTTTATGGAATTATTATAGCAGGTCGGTCTAGTAATTAGGGGGCGGCCGTTCGGTCGCCTATGATACTAGGACCAATAGGTCAAAAATGGGTTTGTGCCGCAGGTGTTGAACGATCCACTCTACACAGGTGTGGGCTTACAGGGCTCATAAAGCCTTTCTTTCATTCATCAATAGTATATGGTCGGTCACTTTTCTGGGCCGGGATCGATAAGTGGAATGGAAGTCATAAAAAAGATATCTTGATCTTCGCACCTCAGATCAAGAGGAAGGGTAGCTTGTCAAGCTGGCCTAAAATTTTAATTATTCTTCATTCTTATATATAAAAATATATATAATTAAGATATAAATAAAAAGATTCGTTGTCTTTTAACCGGCTGTTCTTCTTTGTCAACGCTACTAAGGACCTATAGGTTCGCAATAATTAAAATTGGTTATTTTAAAAAGAAAAGGCGCTATTTAGCCCTACATTAGTAGAAGTAAGCGGCTGAGTTAGCCTAGCCTACCCTAAAAGTGGTATAGTAGGGTATAGTAGGCGAGCGAGTTAGCGAAGACGCTTAGGCTAATAGAAAAGAGAGCGTCGGTGCGTAGCCTTCATTCTACTACGCTACGAAAAGGTTACGAAATCACTTAGCTCGACGTTAGGAGAGTCAAGGGGGAACGCCATACCTACATAGAAGAACCGCTGTTGACTTTCTAAGGTCTAACCTTTCGCCCCCTACTGAAAAGGGGCAATTAGCTTTGCACCACTGATAGACTACTTAAGATTCAATTCAAAAGGCCCTACTTAGTTTCGCAAGCCTTTGTCATTGTCAGTCAACTAAGTAGGGCCTGAGGCCCCCTGTGAATCCGTAAATCTGAGGAGCATGCCGCAACAAAAGGATGGTCCCCTATGCATTTCATTCTTTCCGGAAGGGAAAAAAAGAAGTACCCCCCATCATAGTGAACCTCTCCTTGTGATCGGGATGAGGTAGATGCCTCCCAGCCGGGGGGCGGATCGAATCGGAGTTTCCTTAGGTAGCCACCGACCTACAGTTATCCTTAAACTTCCGTGCTTGGTGGAGAAGAAGCGAACAAAGGTACGCTCGCTTGCTGTCTTGTTCTCTGTCGCGAACTGGGATCGCTCGCCAGCTAGGTCAGATTGGAGCAACATTGTATGAGAACATATTACCCATATTCGGGGACAAGGGGCGAAACGACCTCTCGATCTACTTACTGCAGCCCAGGAATAAAAACGTCGTCTAGGCGTTACCTGTTGCTCCGATCTCCCCTACGCCTAGGACGTTGTCTGGGCCCACCAAGAGCCATAGTTAGTTGCTGTTTCCATTTGGTAGTTTTTTTATCGTTGTTGATACCGGCAAGACCCAGCCAGATGATGTCTGCTGGTTGGTAGTGAGAGGACTCTTAGTACCTGCATACCCAAAAGGGGGCGCTGGTTAAAAAACAAGAATTTTTCTCTTTCTTGCTCTCCCTTAGCAGCGGGAAAGGAGTCTATCTATCTGCCTAGCTTTGGTAGATTTCCCCCAACGCAATCCACAGAAATTCCACGAATCCCTTGGTGGATAAGTCCGACGACTCAGCAGCAGTGCGGAATTTTCTTTCTCGTCTGCTGGATCTGATCTATAGTTAGGGGGCAATACATACCAAAAGGTTCGAAGAAGGATAATGAGTGAAGATCTGCCCCAGCCAAGTCGTCGACCGCTGCGGTACCTGAACTGAATGCTCTGAGGTTGAAAGGCAAGTAGATAAGCAGATTCCTACCTGTATTTTTATTGTCTCGATTCGTCCACTGCTGCTACTGATAATGGAAAAGGTTATGAAGTTGACTTCTTTGCCTTCTTGAAGGTGGTTGGGCATTCACCAACACAACAGTGAAACCCGATCCAGCTTTCGCTCCCTCCGCTTCCTCAGGGCCCTCACTTCCTCACTCAACTCACTCAGACGCTCGCCTCACGTCACTTCGCTCGCCTTGGGAGGAAGGCTACTGACGGTAGCGAATCTCAGAATACGAATAAGATCAGAAAGGCCATCATAAGAGCAAACAAGGCAATGGCTTCCGTGAGAGCAAAGCCTAAAATGGCATAACCAAACAATTTAGTATCCAATTCCGGACTCCGTGCTACTGAATGGATCAACGAACTGAATATCTTTCCAATTCCGACTGCAGCTCCAGCTAAAGCAATTGTAGCAGTTCCAGCACCGATGACTTTTAAACCCTCCATAACATCTTTAAAAGTTTTCATTTCAGTCTATGAATTGGAAGCAGGATTTTTATTCTTGAAAGCGAGTTAAGTGGCTCTGAGGGGCACGAACGGTATAACAATAAGTACTGATTCGACTAGCTCGAACGTGGGGAACGAATGCTTGAATGTGAACAAATAGCTGACTCTTGCAAGTTTGTGGCCAGCGATCACCCTCTAAGCTATACGCTTGATAACGAACTAAAGGGCTCGAAGCTATAGAAGCTCTACAAATAGCAGTTCTTATGAATTTATGGCACAGTTCTTTAAGCTGGGTAAAGGTAAAGTAAACAGTAAACAGCAAAGACTCCCTTTTCCAGGATCTCTCACCCGTTCAGGGTACACAACGATTATTCCATCCTTCCATAGAAGAATGATATTATATAAGGATGAGAAGGCTGATATGCTTGTCAAACTAGATCTGTCTGTCTTTTCGCTTTGCCGAGCCATAAAGCTCGCCAAACGAATAGATAAAAGTATAGTGAGCAGCATTGCACAACCGTCTGAGTCGATGCTGCCCTTGCTACAGATTTGTGATCTTGTAGCTCGGTCTACAGAAACTCTTCTCCGTCGGTACTGTCCTAGTATAGGTGTTGGTTCTATCCCCCTTGTCCAAGGGATAAGATTGAACCCTACATGGAAGGCCATTCCTTCAAAGAGTGCTGTGAAGGATAGGAAAGCATATCAGGGAATCTTTTTGAATTTCCCTTATGAGTTGTTTTGGATGTTCTTCCGTGGTTTCGGTTTATCACCGATTCTGTGGAGTGGCTTCCCAACTCTTACTAGCTTTATAAGGTATCCTACCCTTCGATCCAAACAACGAGCTGATTTCCAGATGGTCTTCAGCGTCGTCTATGGAAACGGCGAAACTTCTTCGCCAATAAATTCCTATCGTGCCGGTTATCCCGGCCGACTCGCTTATTCCACCGATTCGGGTGCAGGGAAGAGAAGGTTATTCGCCATTGGTAACTTTGGACTCCAAAGGCTACTCAGTCCCTTCCTTCTTCCTATTGCTCACTGAACTAGAGCGATAAAGTTTCTTCCACCTTCCCGTCCTCTCCTTACTCGAACTACTCGACTGCCAGGGAGAGGTCTGAAAGTCTACCTCAGTGATTCCATCTGACCAAAAGACAAATTCACCAACAAACAGTAATCTTGGGAACATATGGAATAGAAAAAGCATTCTCAGGTATGAAATCGGGAGAGCTAAATCAACCAGCCGTTCTTCCCGCTTATTCGAGCAAAGAAGCAAGGCACTGATTGACCTAAGGCTAAGGCCGAGGAATGATCTCTTTGTGGCCGGTACGGGCATCGGAAAGAATAGTGTAGGAACCGCATTTCTTACAGCTGAACCTATTTTATAGTTCACTTGACAATTAGACCATACATAGGGAGAGGAAGTGAGCATTGCCCGTTAGCGCGGGTATTCCATTGCTGGTAGAAGCGAAGGAAGGGAGGCCATGAGGTTACTATGTATCTCGACCAAGAGGAGAGTAAAATCAGAGGAAATCTCGTGTGATGACTGGTGAACCGTATGCATCAAAAGGAGGTGGCTTGTCCCCTGGTGCCAAAAGCATTCCATACTTTCCTTGTGAATGTGAATAACTAACTGATCCGATCCTGGGAGCTCAAGCTTAGACTGAGGGTTAGGTGCTTCGGTTCGCTCTTGGGAAGGGATGGATGGAAGAACTTCCGGAAGCGGTAAGTAGAAGGCAAGGTAAATAAAAAAGAAGAGCTAAGCGCATCGAGGTACGAAGTGCTTTGAGGTTCATCGGGAGTCTTGAAGGCGGCTAGGCTAGTTAAAAGCCTTTCTTTCCTTGCGCTAACAATTGGTTGTGCTATTGGAAATCCCCCTACTCTCGTCGAAGGAAGAGGTTTTTCCATGCTTCTTCTGCCCACCAATCTGGTCTTGCAGGAGTGGTGCTTTGGGAAAGAAGTTACCTTGGCTAATCAAACAGTCTCTGCAATGCCTTATTTCCTAGCTTTGGCTTAATTAATATCTTATGTAATCACTGAGCACTGCTTATCCTCTTCATTCTCCCTAGTGTTAGATTAAGAATTCATATTCAATTGCTACGAGGAAAGAAAGTTTCCCTTCTCTTTTTCCCTTTGCCCGTTTTTGACCGAGAAGAGAACCCGCTATATCCCGGGGAAGAAAAGTCTGTATCCAAACTATCCCAGTCGTGAATAAGGAAAGAAAGACATTATGGTCCGATCGTAATAGATAAGCAGAAAAAGTTGCTATTAACCAAGAAGGGGACCCCCAGCTTTCATCTATCCAAACTATGCTAGGGTAATCGTAGTAGAAGCTAAGCCAATAGCGTTGGGCAGCTTTCCTTGAGCAGATAGGACACTGCGCCATCAACAGACATACTCGCGAAGAAAGCACCTACCCTGGTGGAACTTAACTGCCTCGATCCTCATCTCGTTCACTCACAGAAGACCTTGCCTAGCTCTACTTTCTTTCTTATACCAGGAAGCCTTTCGCTTGTCCCTTCGCACGTGAATCTTGATATCCCGGCTAGAGAGCTTTTCTTTCTTCTTTCCTTGGGGTTCCTTCCCTCACTTGTTACTAGCAGCTCTTCCTTTACACCTGAGAACAACCTATTCTTTTCACAGCAGAAGAGTCGAAACGAAGACCGCAGAAAGCATAGTCAGAAGCCGCATCGGCAGTTCGCGTTGACGGCGTTCACAGAATCGGAGAATAAGAGCTTAACGCAGCTCGACCCTCGGTAAAAGGTCAGACTCTATGGTAGCCGCCTTGATTCAATTTTCCTTAACGAGCTACGAATCAAATAAGGTTATGGGCTTCCGAGTGGGTATTCGCAATCACGAAACTCCTGTAGTCTGCTAATCAATCCGATTTGGACCGAGCTAAGTAGATAGGGAAAAACAAAAGGTGCATTTCGAAAGAGTGCTGTCCAGCGCTACTCTTAGTTATGGGCTAAGAGTTTTGGCGGGAGTCTAGGTTTTGCGAACTAGCCCGGACCGGAAAAGAAGCAAGCCTGTATAAAGGGTTAAGTCCAATCATTCTCCTCAATTGAAATCGGGCATAACCGTGGGGGATAGGACATAACTCCCGTTGTTTAAGGGTAAAAGGTTCATGAATAAGGTAGTTAAGAAAAAAGTTAGCCGGGGTTGGGAAGGGAAGAGCGAAAGGCTTAGAGCTTTTTTTCAAGCAGCCTACTCTGTGTTTGGGTTAACTATTGATTCAATAATTGCGACAAGAGCTTTTTCTTTCCTTTCAAAGAGGCATTCGATGCCATCATCATTGACTTATGCCTCCTCAACCTATCTGGAGTAGGTCTTTGCCGAGAAGTCATATATTATTTACGGGATATAAAGTCCGTATAAGAAGATCGCCCGAGAGGGGGGTTTTGCCACTAAATGCTAAATCGGATACTGTCTCCGAAGATAAATAACTAGGCTTTTTCGATTCACCAGTCGCGGAAGCTTAATTAAGAAGATAGGTAATAGATGCCGCTGAAGGGTCTGTCTCCCGATCGGATGCTGTCCTTCTAAAGCTAAAGATACCCGAAGCTTTTGGTGTTCGTAGATAGCACCTGACAGAGGTTAGTCAATTATCACGGATGAAAAAGTTAGCGAGCACAGGAAAGAGAGAACAGCTAGTCAAATTACAACCTTCTTCAACTGCTGAGTCAACCCTAAAAGTGGATCTGGCATCAAGCCTATCCCTTTACCCTTTTTTCCGGGATCAAGTACTACTTATAGAAATAGAAAGCACCAAAGGTAAGGCGGGTTAAGTTAGGGCATCTGTTGCTTCAACTAAAGAATCAGTCAAAACGAACCCTGAAACTAAATCCGCAACAGAGCGAGTAGCCAGGTGTGAATGTTATGGATCTAGCTCTTCACGAGCAGCAGAGCTAGACAAGCAAGCAACAAGGCTTTTTTCAGCCGGGTGTTTATCCTGATGAAATAGAATCTATGTATATACAGGCTCGCTACTACTACTCGAACTACCCGAGACAGAACCAGACTTGCGTAGGAAAGAAAACAAAGTAAGTCCTCTCCTTAGCTCTTAGGCTAGCTCGAGGGGAACTGCTGGCAAAGAATCCATGCTGGGAACAATCTCTCTCCGCTTGAATGTTCTCGCTTCCCTTGCCTTAACCCGGCCTTAAAAGGCTCGTCACTTAGACTCTTCATCTTAGCTTGTAGCTGTTCGATTGTCCTCTGATTCTGCTCGGATCTTGTCCTGTGATGAAAAGGAACTGAGCTTCTGAAAATGCCGATAGGAAATGAGATGATTACTAGTTGGGACTTCTATCCCGATTTGGCCTTTGGTCCGCTTTGTTGGGGTTTTTAGGGGTTTCTCCTTAGCGACCTATCAATATTAGCTTGGTACTTTCGCACGATCGGTACAAGCATCCGGTAGAGTTATAGAGGAAAACTTATCCGAAAAAGTAAAGTGCAGTTGATTTCGCTTTTTCCTTCTTGTTTGGCAGGAGCAACTCCCCAACCGCATAGAGGTTTGTTATGGGCATCGAGTGTGAAAAGTGTTGGATGGGACCGATAGCATGAGAGCATGATCCCCAAGCTTCTGATACGAATGAATAAGAGACTGAAGCAGAATTGAATTACCAATTAGACTAGTAGTAGAAGACTGAAGCTACTGAGCTAGCGAGTTGTCTGCTACTGAGCGACTTTCTCCCCCGCCGCTTCTTAGGGAGGGATAGCGGCTGTATATCGGTTGTTTTTCTCTTCTTGAGCTTCTTCTTCCTTTGAAAGAGTCAGCTTTCGCTCCTGAATGACTTCAGTTTCTAGTGGGAAGTCAATTCAATGACCAAGTTGCTCTATCGAGAACGAGTTTTCAACCTACTCTAATGTACCACATTCCATTTCCTAGATCTGAAGTTCTAATGCTTGCTAGGCGCTTTTCTAGGCCCTCCCCTCCTTGGAGGAAGTGTGGAAAGATTTACCGATTCCTTAGAGTCGTGAAAGAGCTCCTGCTGGCTGGCTAACTGGAGACAGCTTCTTATAAAGAAAACAAGCTGCTTTCAAGCAAAGTCAAGGAGCCATTCTCAAGTAGGCCGCAGTCCTCTCATTGGTAGTGGGAGTGCGGGAAAAGGGGTCAAGGCTATCAACAGATTCTTTCCTCTTTCTTTGCTGCAATAGAAGAGATTGGCATTGGCCTAGTTCTAATCCTTTTAGAAAAGCCATCTTTTTATCCATTCGGTCTTTCCATTCCTAAATCCAATCTCAATCCCGACATTTGACCTCTGCCTACTAAAGTAAAATGCTCTTTCTATTCCGAGTTGGCCTGCACCTTTACTTTGACGAATCTCCTTAAGAAGAACCAACCATGGCATTGGACGAGAGAACGTCAAGAGGACTTAAAGTGAGCCATCATGGCGGATCTGGTGCTGGCCTTGCTGTCATGTTCACTGCTACTGACATATGAGACATCGCATCCGTTTTATCTCATTCAAGCCTTGTATGTATGTTCAGGATTTCCCTACCTGGATGAAATGACAAAGATGGGTTATTCACAGATTATTCACCGAAGAAAGGAGAGATTGGCTTTATGCCTATTCCCAAGAAGGCCATCAATGAAACTCTTCTTTCATAGCTTGGCGAATAGCTTTCCTTTCCATGCTACTTCTTTTCCTCTTCCTCACATCGATAGCATAATAACCTTGCCGCACTCTTATGGTACATCGTCTAAGGCGGAGCGAATCCTTAATTACCCGCTTTCTTGATGTGCCTTCCTCCTCCAACTTCAATATCACCTGCAGCACCCATATTTCCCCCTCCTCAATTGCAACAAGATCATATCCCTTTCCCTTCAATCAAAACCCCGAATTGACTATCACCAGCAAATGGGGTCAACACAGGAAGCCCCATTCCTCATTTGAGCACTCCTCCAGGTCCTCCTGTTTTTACTTCGCCGGTCCGGCCTGCTGCTGTGCCTTTTCGGACTTCTCCGACAACTCCTCAGAGAGTTTCTCGTCGGGTTCATGCTTGCCCGCATCTTCGCCTCTTCAAATTCCTTAATGTAGGGTCTTGCTTTTATATATCACCGCGTTAGACGGTTCCGTTCCTTGGGTACTCTCCTCGCCCAGCGCAAAAGGGAAGGAGAACGCACTATACTACTTGAGTCGGACCCTAGTTGAAGCAGAATGAAAATACACCCCAATAGATAAAACAAAGATGTCTAGCTCTCATGTTCGCCTGACAAAAGCTTAGGCATTATCTGTTAGAGTACACAAAAAAGTAGATCATCCCCAGGGCGGATCCCTTCAAGTACATTATGTCTCGGCCAACTCTATCCTCCGGCACCTCAAGCAGCCACAGCCGCATTAGCCTTTCTTGTTTGAGCTTCCCGCGCTTACTGGATTGACAGACTGGCTTGTTTACCTTTTTTTCCTTCCTGCTTGTGTGCTTTCCCTAGTAAAATTGACTCATTCTAGCTCTCCTATACGCCGCTCTCTCTCCCCACCATAGGACCAAAGAAAGAAGACTAGTGCCTTGCGCTTGCCTCTAACAACATGGCTAAAAGTGAGATGATACCAGGGAAAGTTCAACTACTTCTATTGGCTCTAAGCCTAGTTCTTCCCAGCAGTCAATGGACAACCCTTTTCCAATCAGTACCGCCTGCCTTTATTTGATCGATTCCCTGCAATGCAAATTAGAAAGAATGCTTTCCCTCCAGCCAGGTCTTTCCCTCTTTCACTCCCGTTGATTTTCCCTCCGCTTTAAACGTCTTTTCTCAGACCGGGTGTTCAATCCATTTTGAAAGTCCCAAGTTCAAGAAGCATCTCCTTGGGTTATAGTTAAGGTTCCTATCCTCGATTCAGTTCCAACGCTTAGCTTACTATCAGCTTCAGGAAGCACTGGAAACCGAGCAGGACAAGATCTCTATTCGGGGGAGTTCTCTTGTGCGGGAAGAGGACCCTCTCTTTTCGGGCATTTCTTAGGAACCTAAATGCCTCTCTTTGCCTGAAGCTCTCTTCCTTGATAGTTTGGACCAAATCTGGAACAGAAGCTGGAATTTACCAATGGCACTAGTCCCGATGTCTTGTGGGAACACCTGCTACACTTCTCTATTACTATATCTGACCATATCTCGTACCAAGGCTGAAACAGTACCGAGATAAACCAGAAGTAGGGGGAAAGACTCCTACTCAGCTCTTCATTGCCAGCTAGCGCAGACTAGCGGTTAGACGCTTCGTTTGTATGGCCTTTCCCTGCATTATATACCACGTTTCATTTTCATAGCCCCACCCACAAGAACTTCCACTTCTGTTTTCCTTCCTAAAGGTAGCCCTCCACTTCAGGCGATTACGCTCTTCACGGGTTGGATTTCATTTTTTTTATCATCCCTCTAAAGTCTTGTCGCGAGCCAAGTAGAGTGTAGAACATTGACAGGGAACCGCGAGAATAATTGCATGCAGGGCCCGATCTTCTACTGCCTACCTTGATTCATGGGGCAGGGAGCCAACATGGTTGATAGCAATTGCACCCAGGGCTCGATCTACGGCTGTCAAGCTTTCCCATTCGCATGCCTTAGGCGGGGGGTCACCGCTCGATCTTTGTTTCTTCAGAACGAGGTCCGAAGAAAGGCGGGAATAAGGGCAGCACTTCCTTAAGGTAGCCAAGCGAGCTTCGCGGATTTCATAGTTTCATCGAGATCGTCATGAGTTTAGTTAGCATGAAACGGGCGGGGCCATCTTAGGAAGCGGATCTTCGTCTACGGGGGACAGTTGGCTATTTGACACTTCTGCTATAGCTTAGTGCTTCTTTTGCGGTACCATAATGCTCTTCCTTCTCCGTTTTGTTCGTACACGAGTGAGAATTTCCAGCGTCTGACTCACCAGCATAGGACTCCGTGCCGATGGCTGAATAACTACGATAGGATTCACCAGATGAACCGGATGATCCAGCACAAAAGGCTTTGTTTGACCTTTCAATAGAAGTGGTGGGAACCTGGGTCTGCAGATACCTGGACTCGCAAAACTACTCAAATGTGGCTTCTCATCGATAGAAAGAGGTGTTCCTAGAACGGAAATTCCATACTTTGGTACGCGCATCGTTTCTTCAGTTGGTGGGGCTAGGTGAATAGCTGGCATTTAATAAACAGAGCGATAGACCCCTGAGTAGGACGGGATTCAAGATTATTAGTTTTTTGGGAAGAATCCGCTTGCTTACTCGGTGAGAGAAAGATCGAATAAATAAGAAACCAAAGCGCAAGTAAAAGCTAGAAAAGGGAGTTTCTAAAGAGACAACCAAAGCAGTTCGTTCTCCTCGCTTGAGATGGGTCAGTCTTTCCCGCGCCGCGTGGGATAAGGGTGATAACTTGAAAGAGGTCCTTTTTCCAATGCTTATAATAAGTTGTCTTTTAGGCCCAGTTCAGTAGCGAATGCAAAGGAATGATTTCCCAGCCCAAGCTCCACTCGCCCTAGAGTAGCAATAGGCGGCTTTCCCTCATTGCAGAGAGGCTTTCGCTTAGCAACCTTTACCAGAAGCGAAATCTTCATTGGTGATCTCAGTGAAATTTAGGGCATTCGAAAAAGACTCTAGGATCTTATACTGTCTTGAATCGAGGATTTTTTTCCTTCCCTCCCTCCAGCTCTCTACTTCTCTTTAAGAGCCTGCGCCAATGAGTAAAGGATTCGCAACGGATATGCTCCAAAGAAGAAGACTTCCTATAGCAGTTTTCTGCTCTTGAGAGTTCTCACCTTCTCTCCTCTTTTTCACCGGGAACCCCTATTTCATCAACCAGACGGACAATGGGAAGCGTCTGAGCTCTACTCTACTAGACTATATTGGGCGAGCACGGGAAGTGGTCACACCAGCCAGCTGACCTTCATTGTAGACTCTTTCTTTATTGGAACTTCAGGGAGGAATGAAATGCTACCAATCTAAGAGGGCCTTGTTGGAAGAAAGGGATAAGGTTTGCATCGTCGCTAGCGAATTCCGTCCAGCAATGGAAGTAAAGAGGTGATAACGCTAGCTTCAAGACTGCAACGAAGATCTGGTCATAGCCAAGCCATTGTCACTTAGCGCATCCGAAACTCTCGTCCATAGAGATGGCCTCTCTCGGCTATCAAAGTGAGTTGGCATTCTTAAGCCAAGCCGGAGAAAGAAAGTGATTTTATGCATCTTTTTAGTCTTTTCTTTTGCTCATCCGGTAGAAAGCGTACAGCTGATGAACTATACTATATCTTCTTAGTGCTACTACTGTCATTGGCAGCGTCTTTCCATCTATAATGAGAGGACTGCGGCCTACTAAAGTAAAAGGCTCTTTCTATGGGAGATGGATTCATGAAAAGCGAGAAGCCATGCCGTGGGGGACTGGCAAACTATGAATAGATCTGACTATCGAGTAAGAGTATAAGAACCGCTACTTGTTACAAAAAGCGAACATCCCCATTCCAAAACATTCACATAGGTCCTCTCCCTTTGGTCGAGTATATTATCTAACCTCAGGCAGGCGGAAAAAAGAGCTACAATAACTTTAGAAGAATTACCCTTAGATAGAATTAGATAGAAGA